GGTTTTGTAGATGTGTCTCCGAGTATTCCTTGATCATTTCGTCCAAGAGGGCGAGTTCCTCTAATTCTATGAATTTTTCTAGAATACTCTTTTCTTGACTATCATTCAAAAAGATTTCGGATTGCCTAGTATTCCACCAATTAGTAACCCAAGATTCCAAACTTTTATTAACTGAGAGAGAAATCCACCAGGGCAAAAAGACAAGAGATGCGAGATATAAAAGAGGAGTGAACGTTTTCTTTTTTGCCATTTTTTCATCTGTGAATTGGTAATGAACCCACCTCCTTCGTCGACTCTATGCTATGAGATCTAATATTTCTCTCACGCATGAGTTCTATTACAAGGTATCGAGCCAATGAATCTATTCACTGTTTTTTATTTGTGATTTCACGGTGAGTCTTTGAATCTAGAAATAATACAGAAATAGACTCAAAATTCACTTCGAATTCGAATGAAGAAATAATAAAATAAAAGAAAGAATCAAAAAATATTGTTTCCAGATATCCCAATTGTTCAAATTCGAAGCAGGTATCTCCTTTCGATGAATGCCCGAAAGAACCACTTTAAGTATTTAAGTAATGAGTATGATTAAGGTGTTGAGACGACAGAACTCCTTTTCTATGATTCTATCAAAATATCCAGTATTTCAAAAAAATTTCACTGACTATGAGTAGTCAGGAATAGAATAATTGAGGGGAATTTCTGAAAAATATTGTGATGATGAAAAATGTGCGGCAAACCAAGACAGAAATTGGTTAGTTCTCATTATAAGTTATAAGAAATCCAACTCTTTGACCATTAAGGAGTACAAAAGAAAGTATAAAAAGAAACGTCGATTGACAAAAACGAAATAATTTACAAGATATGATCTATCTGAATTGAAAGTCTCAATTCCAACAAATCTTGGACTTAAATAAAAAAATCCATTTTTGCTTTCGAAAGGGTTTTATATATGAGATGAATCTATTATTTCAATTTGTTTGTTACTTATTTTGTTAGTGAATTGAGGTATGTAGGTTTCAATACACATAAAAGACCAGAGAAGGTTTTCTAGTCTTTTATGTGTATGTCTGCTTTGGCTCGAATGATCGTTCTGAAGAAACTTCAGTTAAGTTATGTTATAGAAAAAAGAAAGGGGATTCTTGAGTTTTTTCCCTCCTGCTAAGAAAGCATTCATTCTTTCTTCAGCCCATTTCTCAAAATACTTCAATTGGCACACGCAAGAAATAGGCCAATTCAGCAGCTTTTTGTTCAATTTCCCGTGGAGTCAAATTCTCATCAGTACGAGTCAAAGGAATGGCCCCCTGACCTCTGATGTCCATATAAAGGACACGACAAGCATAAAGACCCTCTTTAACTTCTATTCTGATGGACTGAATATCCTTTATAAAGAATCGGAGGCAGATGCGACGATTTTTTCCAGGAAATCCCCAACGAAAAATACACACTATTCCTTCTTTTCTATCGAATCGATCATAACCACTACCTACATTCCACGAAATTGTGCACCACAAATAGGAACTAATAAAGAGACCCGCGATCCCATAGAAAGACATCACGAGCCCTTGTGGAAAAAAAACGATTTGCTGAGACGGAAATAAAGATGTGAAATTTCTACCAAAATAACTGGAAGTTCCAACCAATAAGAATCCTAATGAACCTAAAAAAAGGATAATGGCCCAGCAGAAATTACTTGTTTTTCGAGACCCCGTTATAGGTTCTATCCATATATGTTCTGATCGACAACTCATACTTGATCCGGTTGCATTTTATTGCAATTGAGAGAATACCCCAAATTCATTTGACTTGACTCTTTTTGTTTCCGAAGTCACTCCCATCAACTAGCACTAGGTTGATGTGAACCTTTAGGATTAATTCATCAAATTGGTTAGATCTAAAATAATAACATACCCTTTCTCGTATGATCCCACTATAGATATCGACATACATACTATAGATATCAACATACATATGGATACGCCGACTTTTTATTTCGGCCATCCGGCAATCCTGATCTTTTTGAAAATAACTAGAATTCATTTACCCATGTTTCTGCAGGCATAAGATTCCTTTAATCTTTGACAGAAGCCATATGTTATATCATATTCCACTAAATAGATATCTGTGTTATGATACGAGTCTAAGTTTTGAAAAAAAAAAATGGATGAGATTTTGTCCTACCGGATCTAAACAATCTTATTTTTTTGAACATGAAGAGATAAAGAAGCCATTGCAATTGCCGGAAATACTAGGCCCACCAAAGGCACAAAAACAGAGGGAAAGTTGAAAGTTGTCATAGAATGGGTACCCCGATTGACTATTTGTACCTGTTATTATTATTTCGAAAGATATCTTATAATAATTATAATTAATTATTGTAATTATGAAATTCTTATTAATATTCTTAATTAAGAATTCCTTTTATTAATAAACTTATTAATAAGTATTTAATAAATTGGAATTCTAATTAGTCTAGATCTAAGTATATCTAAGAGAGTATATACTGGACTTATTCATCTTTCTACATGACAAATATGTATGATAATCGCCTTTCTTATTCTTCTTTATCTTTTCCTCGTCTTTTGCTCTTGTCTCCCAATTTTCATTTACTAAAGAAAAAGTTTCCTACAAATTATCGAAGGATTCGTCAGAATCCGATCCAACAGGGATTCTTAGTCAAAATGAGATTCTCAAGAGATAGAGAAAGATAGAAAACTCTATCTCTATCTTTTTCTATCTGTCAACAAAGAAAATGCCAATTGTCTTATTTTTACTTGGAGTCCAATAAACTAACTACTTGTTTGCTACAAATAAAATAATTGAACTTAATGTTCTGTTATACTCGAGTGATTTTGATTCAAAGTAAAAGGAAAGAAACCGTGGGACCCAAATAACTTATTCAGAATACTTTTTAAATTCTTACGTGGTATGACTAGATCGAATAACCCCTTCTCGAATAAATATTCCGTCTCTTGTGAACCTTCAGGTACTTCTTTATTCAATGTTAGTTCAATTACCCTTTTACCCGCAAATGCAATATAGGCATCGGGTTCGGCAACAATGACATCCCCCAACATACCAAAACTGGCTGTCACCCCACCGGTAGTAGGAGATGTAAGGATTGATACATAGAATAACTTTTTCTTTGTTTGAAAATCATATAAAGAAGAAGATATTTTAGCCATTTGCATCAAGCTCAAACTTCCTTCTTGCATGCGTGCCCCCCCGGAAGCACACACTATAATAAGAGGTAGAGCTTGATTAGTGGCATACTCAACCAAACGGGTTATTTTCTCCCCGACTACGGATCCCATACTACCCCCCATAAACCCAAACTCCATAACCCCCATTGCTGTGGGAATACCATTTAATTGGCATAGGCCGGTTTGAATAGCCTCAGTTAATCCTGTCTTTTTTCGATAAGAATTGACACGATCTATATAAGGATCCTCCTCCGAATGAAATTCAATGGGATCCAGAGAGGCCATCTTTTCATTCATAGGATCCCAAGTATCCGGATCGATCAAAAGTTTGAGTCTCTCTGAACTATTCATTTTCAAATGAAATCCACATCCTTCACAAATATACAATCTTTCTTTCAAAAATCTCCTATAATTTAATGTATAACACTCATCGCACATAAGCCACAAATGCTTGTATTTGTGAGTGTAATTCTTCCTAGGATTAGGATCACTTCCAGAGTCAGAGTCATCCTCCCGAGGATCACCTCCATAGCTAGGGTCATCCTCCTGAGGATCACCCCCATAGCTAGGGTCATCCTCCTGAGGATCACCCCCATAGTCAAGGAAGGGCTCCTCAATATATCTATCTATCTTCTCAGGATCTCTTTCTATTTTAAAGCGAGTATCCTCGGGATATCTATCTATTTGAAGGTAATCCCCCCCAAGATTTCTTTTTTTTTGAAGGGAATCCTCCGGATCACTTTCATAGAAGTGGCCATCCGGATCACTTTCATAGAAGTGGCCATTCGGATCACTTCCATAGAAGTGGCCATTCGGATCACTTCCATAGTCAGGGCCATCCGGATCACTTTCATAGAAGTGGCCATTCGGATCACTTCCATAGTCAGGGCCATCCGTATCCCTTCCATCGTCCGTATCCCTTCCATCGTCCGTATCACCCCCAGAGTCAGGGCCGTCCGTATCACCCCCAGAGTCAGGGCCGTCCGTATCACTTCCATCGTCCGTATCACCCCCAGAGTCAGGGCCGTCCGTATCACTTCCATCGTCCGTATCACCCCCAGAGTCAGAGTCATCCTCCTGAGGATCACCCCCATAGCTAGGGGCATCCTTCTGAGGATCACCTCCATAGCTAGGGTCCGTCGGATATCTCTCTACTATAGAGAAAGCCTCCCTATAGCTCTTTACTATATGGGAAGCCTCGTTAAAAAAGTTGTCTATCTTCTCCCTATCGTTTTGAGCGCTTGGGTCATCCTTCGGAAAATATTTATCCTTTAATTCCTTTATCTCAAGGCGAACCTCCTCCTTAAGTTTCTCCTCAGGATCAACTATAAAGCGAAAGTCACCGTTCTCATAACTCGCTAGTATAGATTGAACCTCCTCCTCAAATTTTATTTTCTTTTCGGGATCGTCTGTAGTGTAAGGGTGGCCCTTCGGAAAATCTTTATATAGTCGAGGAAAATATTTATATAGTCGAGCGCGAACCATAGCAATAGCAATATGCTTCTCCCTATTCTTCCCCCTATGCTTCTCCCTATTCTTCCCCCTATGCTTCTCCCTATTCTTCCCCCTATGCTTCTCCCTATTCTTCCCCCTATCCCTATCCCTATCCTTCCCCCTATCCCTAAGATAACTTCCCCAATGCCTAAAATAAAAATAACAAAGGCCTTTGGGATTTTTCTTTAGATAACAGCTAGCCTCATCTAAAAATGCTTTTATCTTCTCACGATCTCTTGTAGCGTTAGGATCATCCTTCGGAAAATATTTATATATTAGAAGGCGAATCTTCTCAAGAAGATC